AGAAATCTCTGATCAACGATAGAACAAGATCCATTTTGCATCATATCTAAGGGATTCCTTGGTTCGGACCGAAGAAGCAGGGTCACTCGATCATTATCAAACTGACTGCAATCTTTTTCTGTCCGTGAGAATCCCCCCAGAGCGCCTTCTACTTCTAATAGGCCATGAACTAGATCAGAATCATTCTCAAGGAATCCATAAGAAGTGACCCAATTTTTTTCATCGGGTCCGGGTGGAGACCAAAGATCTTGAGCGACCGATCCGGCAGAACAACTCAAAAGATAAAGAAGTATCGTTAATTTCTTCATGCTCGTTCCAAGCTCGAAGTACCATTTGGACAAATAAGAATCCCCTTCCATACATGATTTCTTCTTCATATAGATAGATATTGGATCTATGGGGCCATTACTTAGAAGTACATTTTGTGCAACAGCCCTTCCTATCTGATAGAAAAGGATCCCATGATCCTGAACCGATCTTACCTTGGATCGCAAATCCCAAGTTTGTCTATGAAGAGCGGATCGAATTGTATTACTGTCTATAATGGATTTCTTCTGTGTAATACTAATTGATAGGGCCTCGTTGGTAAGTGCTACAAGATCTCGTGCACTGGAAACCATGGTTATGGACCCGAATCCATTAGTATGGAACATTTTCTTTTCCAAGTGAAATCCCTTAGTATATGAAAGAGTGAAAAAGTGCTTTCGTTGTTGTGGAATAAGAAGCCTTCGTACCTTAATGCATGTATTTAATTTATTCGGAGCTATTAGAGCGGGATCCACTTTTTTGGGAATATGAGTCGAAGCAATAACTAGAATATTTCTAGTGGAGGAGCTTTCACAATCCTCACAATCCCCGGAGAGATGGTTCACTAATAGACCGAGGGATAAGTAATTTGACTCATTCACAGACAGATCATGAATGTTTGGAATCCATATTATGCAAGGAGACATTGATTTTGCTAATTCGAGTTGAAGGGTGATATCAAATAGGTCTATTTTCGGCGTCATTTCCCTATCTATAGTTATCTCACTCGTCAAAGTTAGCAGCTCCTTTTCAATATCAATATCAATATCAAGGTCAAGGTCATCGTCGTTACTATCATCAAAATCGTCATCATCATCTTCAAAATCGCTCTCTTCATAAAAATAACCTTGAGGCTTGTCATCCAGGAACTTGTTCGTAAATACCGTAATGAAAGGAACGTAGGAGTTTGTCGCTAGGTATTTGACCAAATAGGATCGTCCAGTTCCTATAGAACCTATCACTAAAATACCCCTAGAGGGGGATAGGGCTAATCGGAGCGAAAAGGGTTTTCCATGAGATGGGAAATTAAAACTATTAGCCCCACACGAGGTTTGTGAATGTGAATAAGTGATTGTCTGATAATGAGCAAGGAATATCCGCCTTTCTGCTAAACAGGATCTATTGAACTCATAATTCATTAGACGCTTTTTATGAATGTCAACTAAGTATCGTAAGTAAACGGATCCCGGTTGTTCAATCATTTGATAACCAGAGTCATTCTTTGAGAAATGATCACTATGAGTCAGACTCAATAGAATTTTATCAATCCTTTCTTCCTTCGTTAAGGTGGAGAACTGAACCAAGAATTCTCTTTCTTCATCATCAATCGAATCACTGTTCGCGAACCAGGATTCGATTTTATCATCAATCCAAGCACCGTTCACGTTTTTTCTTTTTCTTATCAATGAATAGATCTCTTTACTTGTACGACTTAGATGTCTCGTATTTCTCGAAAAAGTTATTCGATTGATGGGATTTGGTATAAGACTTAGGAAATCGATGATATCGATGAGATTGATATTCAAATATTTCTTCTTAGAACGTATTGATTTGACCCCATAAGCGGGACCACCACCCAATAGCATGTTGCTGCCAAAAGCAGAACCCCGTATTTCTTCTAGAAAATATCCTAATTGTTTCAGAGCAACTAGAAAGAGATTCTTTAACCAGAAAGAATTCAGTTCAGATGGAGGATACCCATCCAGAAGTTTTCGTAACTCAATCATGTATGATGGAATCATCAAAGATTTGATCTTTTCGAACTCTGTCTGTAACTCACTAGAGGCTCGGGAAACAAAGAGAAGATGTGTACGAACGAGATATCCAGCAACAAGAAGAAGGAAAAGGATTGAATAGAAGAACTCCCGAGCATTTGGTGATCCCAGATGTACCCAGAATGAAAGGGGTGACTCATTATTTCGATGAATCATTTCTTCGGACAGAAGAAGACTATGTAAACACTTCCTCGAAATCTGACTTATCCGATTCCGTTGTGGAAGAATCGCCCACCATATTTTCCGAGGAATTCGCCGTGATATATCCATAATATCGTGAAAAATGGATACAACTTTTTGACTGCTACTTCGTATCGGTATCGGCAATAGGTCTAAAAAAGTATCTAAAAGGATGAAATTTAGATGTAGATATTGGTACCCTATCGAAGTTAGATATTTGTACCCTGTCGAAGTAAAGAACCATGGCAGATATGTTTGGAACAGCTTCCATTTTTTTGAGAGATTTGCTCGTAGAAAGATTCTATCCATCTGCCGTTTCTCAACGCATTTCTTTAGACAAAGACTCTGTTTTTTCCTCTTTTTGGCTCGTAAATATTTATCAGAACATGGAATGTGAATCAAACCCATGTTTGAATTGAAATTGAGATTGAGATACTGATGCAAGTTCTTCCCTTCTGAATCAGACGGATTCATATCTGAAAGAGGTTGACAATAAGTTCTTTCTAAATTGACTATTTGTCCCTCTGTTAGAGGTGTTCCAGAAATGTCTGCGATTGCGTAAAGAGCTCTACGAACGAATCGAGCGGATAGAATTGGAAAATCGTTAGGTATGAATATGTTAGATACCCGTGACTCGATCGTTGAAATAGCATCTCTCTCCGAAAAAACATGTTTTTTTTTACCGACGCACAAAGAAAATTTTTTGTTGCCAGTGAACAAGATATTAAGGAATTGTCCATACGTAAGATCATAATTATTGATACGGGCCTTTTCTACATAAAAAGGGAATCTTTTGTTACAATAGAACCAGAAGTGATGTGGATTATTCAAGAATCGAAGTCGATTTGCTTTTAAAAAAGAAGATATCAATGAACTTCTATGAAATGGTTTCACGGGATTCATCCAATTGTCTCGATCGTGGGATAGCATTGAGAAATAGGAATCAGTGTTATCAAAGGATTTCCTGCGATTTTTTCTAGTAGGAGTATGGAATGAGTCAATCGTCCACTTTGGTATCTTATTGAACAAAAATGGTGATATTGTTCCTCCATCGATCAACAATTTCGATTTTTGGGAAGTATTATGATCATCCAATAAGAAGGGTTTCAATTTATTCAAATGAACGATTTGAACACCTATTGATTCTAACAACTGATCGCAGAGTTGATCATTCGGACCTTTGAATTGAGAGATGTGGATCTCGGACCCACGAATGGGGGTATTCCCGAAACTCACAAAGAAAAAAGAAAGTGACTTAGACAAAAAGAGAAGGAACTTGGGCAAAAAGAGACGGAACTTGGGCAAAAAGAGACGCAAAAAGGTGGACCAAAATAAACGAAGTGGCTTAGAAGGATCTTGTTTGTCGAAAACCCTGGACCAATCAATCGAATATTGATTAATATTAATATTATTAATATATTGATTAATATTAATTAATATATTAATAATATTAATACGTAATCGATCGAACACTACTTGAAAAACTTGAAAACGGCTCTTCTGCTCAGAAACGAAATGTTCCAAATGTTTCTGGAAATTCTTGCTCCCATTGGACCATTTGTATCTATATGCATCAGGATCCCGATTCATGGATCTCTCGGTTCGAGAAAGAAGAGGATCGAACCATTTCTTCTCACTCTTTTTCAAATTTGATAAATGTTGGTTGATCGTATATTTCATTATAGTTCTATGATTCAGAGTATCATTTCCTATTTGATCCCTTTGAATTCCATATTCGAAGTTGCGATCGGATCTATTCATAAAAAAAAATCGATTCGAACCATTTCTTATGTACCCATGGATGCTATATTGGATTTGAATCAGATTTTGGATCAATCTATATTGATTGACTGCCTTCATTATGTTGTTGATAGCAAATACCACTCTTTTTGGTTTTGGATCTTCCAAAGCATTCCCGCACCGGACCCAATTTTTTCTTATCTGTCGATAAAAAGATTCATTCTCTTCAAAAAAAATAGGAGGTAGAACCAATAAAGATTTCTTTTTCGATTCATCCCTGGAGTTGAATACCTCATTCAAGAATTTTTTTTGATCCAATCCGCAGGAATCAATAGAAAAGGCAAATCCCTTATGATACACCAGATCCGGCTCGGTTATTGATAGAGTTAATAGATCCGCCATTTCTTGAAATCTCTCTTCTGCGTGGTGAAACGTGTATCCTCCCCTGTTCCGGTCATGGAATAGATGAAATAAATCAAAAAATGGATTTTGGTTCAAGAATGAAATCTTCTTGGAACTGTCCATATCCGGTTCATCCTTCGGAACCATATCGCATCCCTGATCTGATGAAATAGGATGAATTGAGACGGTTTTTTGTAAATACGTAATTATCTTGAATATATCAACCATTTCTTTATTTTCCGATCGCCTGAAACGGACAAAAGAAACATCTTGTTGTTTCTTCAACAATTTCTGATCTCTAGTGGACCTCTCAGTAGGAGTCGAACCCAGATAAAGTTCTGACCATCTGTCAGAGAAAAAAGAACGAGAGGATCTTGTAGGATTCCCAAGAAATTCTTCGATTTCTTTGGGAAGTTGTTGAACCTTTCTTTGATTGATCCAAGTACTCTCTTTCGGATCCATGAAAGAACTCTCAGGGATCTCTTTCCCTTTTGGAAGATACAGGAGCGAAACAATCAACCTATGGATATTGGAAGACTCAAAAGAGTCTTCCAATGAATCATTTCTGGGTCCAATGGAGTTTACGGGTATAGGAAGAAGCCCCCTCAAATAGATATTTTTTCTTTCGACCAGATTTCGATTGTTAAGACGATGTAGAAGGACCACTACTACAAGCAGTACTACACCTTTGATCGTGAAAGATCGATTGCTTGTTGAACCCTGCGAATCGCGTGAAAAGAGGATACTTACTATTCGTGGGTCAAAGAGTTTCATAAAACGTTCTTGGTCGAAAAAAACGTGAATGAAAGATCCCACTGAATCCAATTTGGTCCACGAATCTAAGAAATAGTGAGAATTCTTGATCTCTCTCAATACCTCCCTAAACTCAAAAATCCAGGATTTATATAGACGTCGTTTTGCCCTGTCTTGCCTCATATTGATTCCTCCTTAGGATTTCTTTAAAATTTGACTTTATATTTATATATGTATTTAATGAATATTGGAAATTTTTATTATTATCATGTAGAATTGACTTGGAAATTTTTATTATTATCATGTAGAATTGACTTGGAAATTATTATTATATTTATTATTATATAGAATATATAACGATTTTTCTATAGAGTTAGGCTAGATACTTGAAATATATGCTAATCCCCATTACGCATCCATGGCTGAATGGTTAAAGCGCCCAACTCATAATTGGCAAATTCGTAGGTTCAATTCCTGCTGGATGCAGTACAACGCGAACGTTCAATACGTCTATTGGAATTGGCTCCGTATCAATGGAATCTCATCATCCATACATAACGAATTAATATAATTACTATGGTATATTCATATCATAACATATGAACAGTAAGAAGTAGAATTCTTATCGATACCGGAACTCATAGGGAAGAAAATAGATTTATGGATGGAATCAAATATGCAGTATTTACAGACAAAAGTATTCGGTTATTGGGGAACAATCAATATACTTCTAATGTCGAATCAGGATCAACTAGGACAGAAATAAAGCATTGGGTCGAACTCTTTTTTGGTGTCAAGGTAATAGCTATGAATAGTCATCGACTCCCGGGAAAGGGTAGAAGAAAGGGACCCATTATGGGACATACAATGCATTATAGACGCATGATTATTACGCTTCAACCGGGTTATTCTATTCCACCTCTTAGAAAGAAAAGAACTTAAATTTAGAAAGAAAAGAACTTAAATCAAAATACTTAATAACACGGCGATACATTTATACAAAACTTCTACCTCGAGCAGAACCGTCGGCAGTCAAGTGAAATCCAATCCACGAAATAATTTGATCTATGGACAGCGTCGTTGTGGTAAAGGTCGTAATGCCAGAGGAATCATTACCGCAAGGCATAGAGGGGGAGGTCATAAGCGTCTATACCGTAAAATTGATTTTCGACGGAATGAAAAAGACATATCTGGTAGAATCGTAACCATAGAATACGACCCTAATCGAAATGCAAACATTTGTCTCATACACTATAGGGATGGTGAGAAGAGATATATTTTACATCCCAGAGGGGCTATAATTGGAGATACCATTGTTTCTGGTACAGAAGTTCCTATCTCAATGGGAAATGCCCTACCTTTGAGTGCGGTTTGAACTATTGATTTACGTAATTGGAAGTAACCAATTAGGTTTACGACGAAACCTAGAAATCGATCACTGATCCAATTTGAGTACCTCTACGGGATAGACCTCAACAGAAAACTGAAGAGTATCGGCAGCAAGTGATTGAGTTCAGTAGTTCCTCATAGAAAATTATTGACTCTAGAGATATGGTAATATGGAGAAGACAAAATTGTTTGAAGCACCGACAGAACCGGAAGCGCCCCTTGTTTCAAAGAGAGGAGGACGAGTTATTCACATTTCATTTGATGGTCAGAGGCGAATTGAAAGCTAAGCAGTGGTAATTCTACCCCGGGGGAAAAATAGAGATGTCTCCTACGTTACCCGTAATATGTGGAAGTATCGACGTAATTTCATAGAGTCATTCGGTCTGAATGCTACATGAAGAACATAAGCCAGATGAAGGAACGGGGAGACCTAGGATGTAGAAGATCATAACATGAGTGATTCGGCAGATTTGGATTCCAATATATCAACTCATGTGGTACTTCATCATACGATTCATATAAGATCCATCTGTCTAGATATCATCATATACATCCGGAAAGCCGTATGCTTTGGAAGAAGCTTGTACAGTTTGGGAAGGGGTTTTGATTGATCAAAAAGAAGAATCTACTTCAACCGATATGCCCTTAGGCACGGCCATACATAACATAGAAATCACACTTGGAAAGGGCGGACAATTAGCGAGAGCTGCGGGTGCTGTAGCGAAACTGATTGCAAAAGAGGGTAAATCGGCCACATTAAAATTACCATCTGGGGAGGTCCGTTTGATATCCAAAAACTGCTCAGCAACAGTCGGGCAAGTGGGTAATCTTGGGGTGAACCAGAAAAGTTTGGGTAGAGCCGGATCTAAGTGTTGGCTAGGTAAGCGTCCTGTAGTAAGAGGGGTAGTTATGAATCCTGTAGACCATCCCCATGGGGGTGGTGAAGGGAGGGCCCCAATTGGTAGAAAAAAACCCACAACCCCTTGGGGTTATCCTGCGCTTGGAAGAAGAAATAGAAAAAAGAAAAAATATAGTGATAGTTTGATTCTCCGTCGCCGTAGTAAATAGGAGAGTATTGAAAATCAAATATGTTTCTTCGTCTTTACAAAAAAAAATAAAAAAGATAGGAGGAATTTGCTGTGACACGTTCACTAAAAACACTAAAAAAAAAACCCTTTGTAGCTAATCATTTATTGGAAAAAATTGAGAAGCTCAACCGAAGGACAGAAAAAGAAATAATAGTAACTTGGTCCCGGGCATCTACCATTATACCCAAAATGATCGGCCATACAATTGCTATTCATAATGGGAAAGAGCATTTACCTATTTATATAACAGATAGTATGGTAGGTCACAAATTGGGAGAATTTGCACCTACTCGGAATTTCCGGGAGCATACGAGAAACGATAAAAAATCTCGTCGTTAATGTTAATAAAGTTAATATGGGTGCTCGTCGTTTATTGGTGGGAGGTGAACCTTATGATAGAGAGGGTACCTGAGGTAGAAGTATATGCTTTAGGTCAACATATATGTATGTCTGCTCACAAAGCGCGAAGAGTAATTGATCAGATTCGTGGGCGTCCCTATGATGAAATACTTATGAAACTAGAACTCATGCCTTATCGAGCATGTTATCCCATTTTTAAATTAGTTTATTCTGCAGCAGCAAATGCTACTAACAATATGGATTTCGACAAAACGGCTTTAATTATTAGTCAAGCCGAAGTTAACGAGGGTACTATCGTGAAAAAGTTAAAACCTCGAGCTAGAGGACGTAGTTATCCGATAAAAAGACCCACCTGTCACATAACTATTGTATTGCAAGATATCTCTAAAGATAAAAACTTTTATCTATGGTTAAAAAAAAGAGGATGGATATATAAAGAGAAGTATATAGATATTCAAGATAAGTATGAATGTTTTCTATACGAGGCTCTATTTGGGGGCAGAATGCTATGGGCCAATGATGGGTGCGAGGTTTTATGGGACAAAAAATAAATCCACTTGGTTTCAGACTTGGTACAACCCAAAGCCATCATTCCCTTTGGTTTGAACAACCAAAAAATTATCCTGAGGGTCTTCAGGAAGATCAAAAAATACAGGATTGTATCAAGAATTATGTAGAAAAAAATATAAAAATCTCTTCCAGTGCCGAGACAATTGTATATATAAAGATTCAAAAAACGATCGATCTGATCCATGTCATAATATATATAGGGTTCCCAAAATTGTTAATAGAGGATGGATCGCGAAGAATCAAAGAATTACAGAGCCATGTACAAAAAAAAATTGATTCTGTAAACAAAAAACTTAACATTACTATCACAAAAATTGCAAAACCTTACGGACACCCTAACATCCTTGCAGAATATATAGCCGAACAATTAAAGGATAGAGTTTCATTTCGAAAAGCAATAAAAAAAGCTATTGCCTTAACTGAAGAGGCAGATACAAAAGGAATTCAAGTACAAATTGCAGGGCGTATCGACGGAAAAGAAATTGCACGTGTCGAATGGTTTAGAGAAGGTAGGGTTCCCCTACAAACCATTCGAGCTAAAATTAATTATTGTTCCTATACAGTTCGAACTATTTATGGGGCATTGGGCATAAAAATTTGGATATTTACAGACGAGAAGTAATGATCTTTTGGTTATCTTTACATTCTATCCAGTGATGGAACAAAAAATCACCAATTCTTTCATTAGCTTTTCATTCAATAAAAAAAGAGCAATTTGAATTTATAGAATTCTACAGGGTTGAATAAAAATTCAATTGACCATTTCATATAATTGCTATGCTTAGTGTGCGACTCGTTGGTTTTTTATTTTATTAAATTAAGAATTAGGTTGGGATTAAAAAAACAGGAGACCAACCAAAAGTATGAACTAATAATTATAGAACTAATAACCAACCCATTGCTTCGTATTATCTGGATCCAAGGAACCAGTCACTATATGACGTATCGATCATATCGTTGCAGCAACTGATATATTTTTCACAAAAAATAAAAGATAAATCAATCAGATTATAAGTATAAGGTTGTGAAACAAAAATAGGAGGATATGGATAAATGGAAGGGCGAGAGAAAGAGAAAAATAAAATATCAACGATATGTGATTCCAAATATGATGTATGGTCTGCAAATCATCGCAATGTAACATAGCATAAATAAGGATTCGTTTTTAATTAGTAAAATTCAGTAATTAGACGTATCCAAGCTAAAAAAAAAAAAAAAAATAATAAAGAGCGCCGAGTCAATAAAGATTGGGAATATTGGCTCAGAAACAAATTAGGAGCTCTATTGCAAAGTTTCGACCTAACCATTAATTGAGAAGCGATGGGAACGACAGAACCCGTGACTGCAAAAGATTCTATTGAAAAGGAATCCGAATGATTCATCGGGTAGGATGGCGGAACGAACCTAGAATTCATTTATTCTGATTCTGAGAGGTCC